TAGATAAGATAATACTACTTTCCTATTTCCTAAAAAAAAAATTAGGATATGTGATTCATTTATTTTTTTATTACATTTATATTACATACAATACACTATCCCGACAAAAGAAGTTAGTGACCTTAGTAGATCCTATGATTCATATCATAATTCATATTCAGAATGAAGTACGTTAGTTTGGTGAAATTCATTGAAGTTTTTATTTTATGTATTTAACGAAATGGCTTATAATATCTTACTTAATAAGTAAGTATTCACTTTTCACTAGTTTTTCACTAGTTAAGGGTGATCTCATTTGACCAATTGTAACTTCTTGATTTGAATATTTCAAGGATTTGGTAAAGAATCAGACTAATTCAAAATATGAAACAAAATATGAAATTGGGGTTTGTTTTGCATATTTTATTTTTTTTTATTTACTTTTTCAAAAGAGATAAGATCCGGTGAATCGGAAAGAATTAATTTAAAATAAAAAAGTTTTTTATGGAACATACATATCCATATGCATGGATCATACCTTTCGTTCCACTTCCAGTTCCTATCTTAATAGGAGTGGGGCTTCTCCTTTTTCCGACGGCAACCAAAAATCTTCGTCGTATGTGGGCTTTTCCTAGTATTTTATTATTAAGTATAGTTATGATTTTTTCTGTGGATCTGTCTATTCAACAAATAAACAGCAATTCCATATATCAATATGTATGGTCTTGGACTATCAATAATGATTTTTCTTTAGAGTTCGGCCACTTGATCGACCCACTTACTTCTATTATGTTAATATTAATCACTACGGTTGGAAGTATGGTTTTGATTTATAGTGATAATTATATGTCTCATGATCAAGGATATTTAAGATTTTTTGCTTATATGAATTTTTTCAATACTTCCATATTGGGATTAGTTACTAGTTCTAATTTGATCCAAATTTATATTTTTTGGGAATTAGTTGGAATGTGCTCATATCTATTAATAGGTTTTTGGTTCACACGACCTATTGCTGCAAATGCTTGTCAAAAAGCTTTTGTAACTAATCGTATAGGAGATTTTGGTTTATTCTTAGGAATCTTAGGTCTTTATTGGATAACAGGTAGTTTTGAATTTAGGGATTTGTTCGAAATATTCAATAACTTGAGTTATAATAATGAGTTAAATTTTGTATTTGTTACTTTATGCGTTTTTATATTATTTTCCGGTGCAGTTGTTAAATCCGCGCAATTCCCCCTGCATGTATGGTTACCCGATGCCATGGAAGGGCCTACTCCTATTTCGGCTCTGATCCATGCTGCTACGATGGTAGCAGCAGGGATTTTTCTTGTCGCTCGTCTTCTTCCTCTTTTCATCGGAATACCCTACATAATGAATGTAATATCTTTTATAAGTATAATAACAGTACTATTAGGAGCTACTTTTGCTCTTGCTCAAAAAGATATTAAGAAAAGTTTAGCCTATTCTACAATGTCGCAATTGGGTTATATGATGTTAGCTTTAGGCATGGGGTCATATCAAGCTGCTTTATTTCATTTGATTACTCATGCTTATTCGAAAGCATTATTGTTTTTAGGATCCGGATCGATTGTTCATTCAATGGAAGCTATTGTTGGATATTCTCCAGATAAAAGTCAGAATATGGTTCTTATGGGCGGTTTAACAAAGCATGTCCCAATTACAAAAACATCTTTTTTATTAGGTACACTTTCTCTTTGTGGTATTCCACCACTGGCTTGTTTTTGGTCCAAAGATGAAATTCTTAATGATACTTGGTTATATTCACCACTTTTCGCAATGATAGCTTGTTCCACAGCCGGGTTAACTGCATTTTATATGTTTCGGATTTATTTACTTACTTTTGAAGGGCATTTAAGCGTTCATTTTCAAAATTACAGTGGAAAACAAATGAGAATGAGTTCGCTCTATTCAATATCTCTATGGGGAAAAGAAGGCAAAAAGATGAATAAAAAAAAAAGAAGTTTAGTCAATTTATTAACATTAACAATGAATAATAATGAGAGGGCTTCTTTTTTTTCAAATAAGACATACCAATACCAAATTGATAGTACTCTAAAAAAGATGACCCAACCCTTTATTACTATTACTCATTTAAAAACTTGTAAAAAGAAAACCCTTTTATATCCCCATGAATCAGATAATACTATGCTATTCTCTCTGCTTGTATTGGGCCTCTTTACTTTGTTCGTCGGATCTATAGGACTTCCTTTGAATCAATTGAATCAAAAAGGAACAGATTTGGATATATTATCAAAATGGTTAACTCCGTCTATAAACCTTTTACATAAAAATTTGACAAATTCGGTGGATTGGTATGAATTTGTGATAAATGCAATTTTATCAGTCAGTATAGCGTGTTTCGGAATACTTATAGCGTCCTTTTTATATAAGCCTTCTTATTCATCTTTACACAATTTGAACTTAATCAATTCATTTTTTAAAAAAGGTCCTGAGCTTTTTTGGGGGGACAAACTAATAAATATAATATATAGCTGGT